CGTTTAACCGTAGCAAGAGCGCGAAAAATTGAGCGTTTCTTATCACAACCGTTTTTCGTAGCAGAAGTCTTTACGGGTTCTCCGGGAAAATATGTTGGTTTAGCAGAAACAATTAGAGGCTTTCAATTAATCCTTTCGGGAGAATTAGATGGTCTTCCCGAACAGGCCTTTTATTTGGTAGGTAACATCGATGAAGCTACGGCGAAGGCTATCAACTTAGAAACGGAGAGCAATTTGAAGAAATGACCTTAAATCTTTGTGTACTGACCCCTAATCGAATTGTTTGGGATTCAGAAGTGAAAGAAATCATTTTATCTACTAATAGTGGACAAATTGGCGTATTACCAAATCACGCTCCTATTGCCACAGCAGTAGATATAGGTATTTTGAGAATACGCCTTAACGACCAATGGCTAACGATGGCTCTGATGGGCGGTTTTGCTAGAATAGGTAATAATGAAATAACTGTTTTAGTAAATGATGCAGAGAAAAGTAGTGACATCGATCCACAAGAAGCTCAGCAAACTCTTGAAATAGCGGAAGATGCTTTGAGAAAAGCTGAAGGAAAGAGACAAACAATTGAGGCAAATCTAGCTCTACGACGGGCTAGGACACGAGTAGAGGCTATCAATGCCATTTCATAACCAGTCGGTGTGTCCGAATCATCATCAATTTATACACCCTATGTTTGGTTGTTTTTTTTGACTTGATTCTGTCGATTAAATACAATCAAGCGCAATCATATTTTTATGCAACGAAAAAAAAAATAGAAAAGATAAAAAAAATATTACTAAAATAAAATGGGTATAAAAACTTATTAGATACCATTGACCCCGGTATCTAATAAGTTCTACCTACTATTGGATTTGAACCAATGACTCCCGCCGTATGAAAGCAATACTCTAACCGCTGAGTTAAGTAGGTCATTTATCTTCACAAAGAAAACCAAAAGGAACTCCCCCCGTCGATGGATTATAAATATCATATTACTTAGAAGCAATACCGATCAATATGATCTTGGCTCATGGAATAGTCATCTTGACAAAAAATTATCTACATAATAAAATATGTATTACAAGCACTAAGGGCTGTAGCTCAGTTGGTAGAGCACCTCGTTTACACGCGCGCCGATGTTTTTCAGGGGAGTGCATCATGCAATCAAAAAAATTGATCTTATTGATAAATCGATGTCTTACTCCATAACTGGAAGAAGAGAACAATAGCCTGACAAGGGTTCGGTCCGATTTAGGTGCCCAGTTAGGTGCCAAACAGAACCCACCGTTGATTTGATATATTGATAAGGTGAATACCTAGTCTATTCAATGCTAGGCTGAGTATCAGGGCCTCAAAAAAATCTCTTTTCGTCCTATGAACTTTAAGGTGTATGAAGTTTCATATTTGATTTTTAAGTAGAGCGATAGAGACTTCATTTCACTTAGGTTAATATAGGCCAGAGGCAAACCTACGTCAAGATAACCCCCCTTGAAAAACTTTGGTAGTGTTCCTGAATCTGAATCAACATAATGACTCAGAGCACATGGAGCCATCTTCTTTTTTTTCTGTCAAAAATAAAAATGGCGGACTAGCTGATATTTCTATCAGTTAATGAAAGAGCCCAATGCACAAAAAATGCATGTTGGGTCTTTGAAACAGTTCATATCATTTTGATAATAATAAGTTTGATCTGTTTTACCGAGAAGGTCTACGGTTCGAGTCCGTATAGCCCTAGAGCCCTATACAATTCAAACAATTCAAAAAAAAACGAATCAATATTCGAATACAAAAAATTGTATCTTTTTTTATTTGATTTTCCCCGTTCTCGTTATTGTTTTAACTGACTTATTGCTTCATCAAAAGACAATCATTCCTATAAGCCCATTCAGTGTGAAAGCAAAAACACATTCCATTTCAATGGACCCAATCGAGCTTTTTATAGTTGTGGATAAACAAACAAACTTTTCCTCATTACTCTTCGTAGGAAAATTCCATATGAATTTTCCTCTTTTCCTGTCCGAAATAAACGAGTTAATTATACTACCCTTATTTGGTATATCCAATTCTAGTGAATTTTGTATCATAACACGAGTCTGGTTAAAAACTCCAACCTAACCCAACCCCAATAAAGTCTACAAATCTAATAGTAATTTACGTCGGTATTATGCGGTATTTGTGCACAAGATAAAGTTTGAAAAAACTAATATCTTTGCTAATGCTAAGTTTCATTGTAAACATTGTCAACAACGTAAAATAGGCTTAGTATACCTTACTTAGACCTAGTCTTCTCTTTCGATAGAAAATCCTCCATTGGGATTGGATTCTAATAAAAGTAATATACCAAGACCCTTCTATTCTAAAGAAAACTCCTCTACATTCTCTTACATCTGACTACTGGTGACTACTTGTTCTATTCTAAACCACTAATAAAAAAGAGACAAATGGACATATTGATAAAAAAGGGAAATGAAATATATTCTATAAAGATAATCAAATAGAAAGGATA